TCTAGCACTGATGGAATTTCTATTCTGTTTACTGTACTGAATCACATGAAATTTGACCCAACTCCATATTTGAAATGAAATGTATGAACTACGTATGAACGAAGAAATAAAGAGAATTTTCTACTTAAATTGGAAGTTGCAACAGATCAAAATGGAAAGGAATTGATAGAACAATCCTAGAAGCAGAATTATGTCACTTAGACTTATTAAGGTCATAGTGTTTTGTATAGAATAGCAAAACAAAAATAAAATGATTAAAATTATACCATTATTATGATATTACATATTCGAATTTGAGAAAAATAAAAAGATTCGGTATTTGGGAGACAAAGACAAAAAATCAGATAGAATCCATTTTTTTAGCACTTAACCACCTTAGGGATTTCGTTGTTCAAAAAACGATTCAAAGAGAAGATAAATATTTGTACTTTACTGATTTTTGAGTAGAATACAATTTGAGAAGTGTATTGTATAATATAAGAAGGGTTGCATTTATTAAACACGTATGCAGATAGCTATAATATCCGACTTCTCTTCTATTGCCGGTTCTTTTCGGGACAGCCCCGGTCGTGCTCTATCAAAAGATAATTTCCGTTCAATGCACGAAGTAGGATAATTTTATGATAATTCCCTATCGACAACATATCTAAATAATAGATATCTGTGTAACAATTTATGTTCTGGGGTTTACATATACTCATATGTTTTGTTATAATTGAAATTGAGAAAGATTTTTTGATTGAAAAAATCAATACTGATTAGTTCTGTCTCAATTTGGATTTTCTTATGTCATTAGGAAAACACAATTTGAAATTCAAATCCCAGAATCGTTCATGAATTCGAAGTAAGGAGTCAATAGTTAATGGTTCAAATTTCTCGGCTGAAAATACACAATGCTAAAAACATTCTCTCGCTTTTCTATTGAGAAATCAAATGTGTATTTTCAGATACTATACAATCAATTGAAGGGATGGATCAAATCCAACCAAAAGGGGTTTTTCTTTTAGGAAAGAAAAGGATTAAGGAAAACAGAAGTCAAAATGCAAGTACAATAAAAATTCAGTAATCCGGGAAAATTTGCATCTATTTTGTATCATTTTGGCGGCATGGCCGAGTGGTAAGGCGGGGGACTGCAAATCCTTTTTCCCCAGTTCAAATCCGGGTGTCGCCTGATCACCAAAAAACTCGAAATCTCTTCTTCTTTTCTGTTCTGCTGATATAACTCGCGGAATGCCTCCCCGGTAGAAGCATATCCCTTCTATTATTAAGGGAGTGTCTAATGACTGGATCTTGAATCAGATTGTAGAGCCTGGTAGGAAATTCAATTAATAGTTTAATAGTTTTTTTTGGGGGGGGGCGGAAGTTGCTTTATATAACACGGACTCGCGAGAATCTCTGAGTGCTCAGGTATCCAATCAATATTAGATTGGATGAATAATTGACTTTTCTATAAAAGGGGGCAAAAAGAAATGCTTTCTTTTCGGCAACCCCTACCCAAGCCCCCTGTTTCACAGCGATAATCGGGAAAGAGGGTACGGATTAGATCAAATGGGGAAATAGAGGTCTGTAATAGATAGTGATTTCTCGTTTTTAGTGATTTCTCCCCTTCTGTTTTTACTTAGAAGGTCAACAAAACAAAAAAAGAATAGGCCTAATTATTCTTATTCCTACATTTTCTACATGTTCCCATTTCCTTGAGATGTTACTATGTATTTTGCTTGTGTTTCATCTTTCCTGATTCAAAATCATAATCGATTTATTGGATTGGTTTCTCAATAGTGTTCGGTCAGAACCCCTTTTTGACTCTGCGCCATTGATTCCACTATTATTAGTGAGGAATAATGGAATAATTCCTTCGTATTTATAGAGATAGGGGACATAATGCACATGGATATAGTAAGTCTCGCTTGGGCTGCCTTAATGGTAGTCTTTACATTTTCCCTTTCACTCGTAGTGTGGGGAAGAAGTGGGCTCTAGAAGTACTACTAATTGAGTTCAGGAATCAAACCGTATCAATTGTTTTATAGATCGTTCTGCAACGCATTTGGAACTATTTAAAATAAAAATCTCTGAATTTGGAATCCCCTTGGACTCCAATCGAGTAATCTAGGATATGAATCATACTCTTTCAATTAAAGAGATATTTCTAAAGAGATATTTCATCGATTCCCGCCTTTGTATTTCGAAAAGAAAGGGATTCAGATAATTGGAAATTTATTCCAACCTAAAATTCTTCCGAAATTTGATATTTCAATCAATGGGAATGGGCTCTGACTATCTTTATAGATGGATACTGAAGAAGACCGGACCTTTTTTTTGATTTCTTTCCCTCTTTACTCTTCAAAGAAGAAGTCGTTTTGTTAAGTGTATATGCACTTTCTATGAGAAATGATATAGAGATGGTGGTTGTCTAACGAGAGACTAGGCAATAATAAGATCTTGACTCGGGCGAGTCGTGGGCATTTACCCTTTGGTTTCTAATTTGAGAAAGACGATTTATGCTTTATCAACTTATTTCATATCATGGTTCGGGCGTTAAAAATAGGCCAGGGTTCCCCTTCCTTATTAGTAAAAAGAAAGGAATTAGAATCCTAAGATAAGAATTATTTCAGATTGATCGGAACAAATAGATGTAGCAAATTGGGTGTTATGTCAATTCCATACAATATATGGAATTAATATACACATATATGATATGTATGATATGAAGAGAATACTGTAGATTGATTTATAGAAACTTAAGCCTTTATCTTTATTCTAGATTACAACTTTATAGACTAAGTTTATAGACTAAGAGATAGATAGTATGGTAGAAAGATGCATCTTTCTACCATACTATCTATCTCTTAGAAAGCTGCCGATTATAGTGCGCTCATTTCATTTAAGTTAAGACGTGAAATTGGAATCCTTTTCATTTGACTTCGTTAATTTTTGATAAGAACTCAGAAAGAAGGTTTCATTCAATTGAATTTTCAAATTCAATTGAATTAATCATTTTGACTGACTGTTTTTACGTAAATGATAAGCAGAAAGGCCGTAGGAACTAGAATGAATAGTGCAGTAGCAATAAATGCAAGAATATTTACTTCCATAATCTCATCGGTTTTTTTACTTCGCAATAACTCGGGATTTAATCCCCTAGAGATGATAAATCTTTCGGCTGTAAATTCAATGAATGAATTACCTCTCGATGATCTTGAATCGGATCAATATCATGAATAACAATATCTGATCTATCAAATCAACCCGTCGTCAAGACTTGAATAGTATAACATAGGAAGTTCTTTTATCCATACCGAATCCAAATTTGGATTCCTGACTCAATCAATCCAAAATTCCTTTATTTATCATCCGTTTCCTTGTTTTTTTCTATAACCTACCTTGCGTCTTTCTTGGACAATCATCTGATGAAGGATCATCAGATTGCCTTTCCACTTCGATTAATTACATAGTTCCAAATCTAAACAAACAATAAAAGCGAAATGTAAAAAATAGGAAAGAAAAAAAGAAATAAAGACTCCTTTTTGCTTTGAGAATGAAAGTATGCCCCTCGACACCCTTTACTAGTTCATAGAAATTCATAGAAAGGGAAAAATGAATTGATGTATTTATTTGATTTTGATCCGTCGGGACTGGCGGGGCTCGAACCCGCAGCTTCCGCCTTGACAGGGCGGTGCTCTAACCGATTGAACTACAATCCCGGGGAAAGGAAATGGGGGATCTAGCAGAAAATTGAATTCTTTTTTATCTTCGTATGGGGTATTTCTGAAGGACAGGGGGGTTTATACCATCTCATGGTAGATTGGCGGATTATTGGGCCGAGCTGGATTTGAACCAGCGTAGACATATTGCCAACGAATTTACAGTCCGTCCCCATTAACCGCTCGGGCATCGACCCAGGAAGAATCAATTTTAGGCTTATTGGTAATTCATGATCAACTTCCTTTCGTAGTACCCTACCCCCAGGGGAATTCGAATCCCCGCTGCCTCCTTGAAAGAGAGATGTCCTAAACCACTAGACGATGGGGGCCAACTTGACCAACCGCCCTCATACTATGATCATAGTATGATCAGTTTTTTGAAATTGTCAATATAATGATAATGGAATGATCAGATCCGAGGGATCTTTTCGTTTTTCATAATTGTATATAATTTTTGGATTCGTCATTCAATTCATATTCATGAATCGTTCATTAGAATCGACATTCTCTATATAAATCTAATCTAGTAAGTGGGATCAAAATCAAAAAGTTATCAAAAATTTTCTTTAAGACTTTAGTTCAAGGGGACAAGTAGAATCTCTTCATGACATGATTCGATGAAATATCTGGAAATTTATTTTATGTCAAATTGGTAAGTGTACGTGTGTGTTATGTATCAACCAAGTGAATTTTGTTTTCATTAAGGATCATCTCAATAAAAGAAATTAGGGACGGTCTTGAAACAATTCATTTTACCCTAGACTTTCTAGGAAAATCCATTTGATTATTCAAAAATCAGCCACTATGAGTATACTGTATATACTTATATGTATATAATATATGTGCATATAGAGATTTTATCTACATAGTGACTCGTCGGGGAATTAAATCAAATAAGCCCTTTTAACTCAGTGGTAGAGTAACGCCATGGTAAGGCGTAAGTCATCGGTTCAAATCCGATAAGGGGCTTTTTTTCATCCATTTTTTTTCATAAAAGTCCAGTCATAGTATTCAGAAAATAGAGATCTTTTTTTATTTGGAATACAAAAGGAACTAACCAGATAATACGTTACCATTATACTGAGTTAGTATATAACAGTTCTAGTTATAAAATGAAACATTTGTTCGGAAAATTTTCATTATTATGAATAATCATAAGCCGCCTCTTGAATCGCCAAAGATCCCTATTTTCCATTATACCAAGCAAATCCATTGAAAAGATTCGAAATCAACAAAACAAAAGAAAAGGTAAAAAGAAAAAGTAAGTGGACCTGACCCATTTAATTATAACTATATCCG